CGAACAAAAGAGTGAGGCGCAATCAAGATAGCACCAGAATCATGAAAATTCTAGCGTTGACGCTTCGTCCTGGGGGGACTTAAGTAGGCGAAGAGCAGAAAGCTTACTTAAATAACATAAAAAAAAAAGTTATAGTTATATTATACTTTTCTTTTCGTTTGATACGAAGTCATTACTGACAGTCCCGGTCTGAAAGAATCATTGAAGCTGGATCATAGAAAGGATGAAATCTGCATACATGGTTCCTTTTTTTCAACTTCTCTTTCAATTGCCAGATCTTACTTATGAATTAAGAATTCGGGTCAATTGGATCTCAATTGTTCAAATAAAGCTTGTCTCTTGAACAAATAAATGAGTTATATTATAACTACGTTTATAAATATGTGTGTTTAATATTTAATATTTGATATTTTATTTCATTTTTTATTTTAATATTTTTTATTCCAGTTTCTTTTTCCAGTAAGTAGTAAGTATAAGTAATAAATTGATAAAAAGAAATAAAATAAGTAATAAATTGATAAAAAGAAAATAAAAAAAATATAAAAAAAATATATTATAAAAATATATTATATATATAAAATTATATATATAAAATTATATATATATTATATATATAATATATATTAATTTAATATTATTAATATTAAATAATATTATTAATATATTATTAATAATATATTATTAATATAATATTAAGTTATTAATATAATATTAAGTAATTAATATTTTAAGTAATGATATTATTTAAGTAATGATATTAAGTAAGTAATGATATTAAGTAAGTAATGATATTAAGATTAAGTATTAATATAATATTGAGTATTAATAATAATAATAAGTGAGTATTAAATTAATAACTAAGAAATGACACTTCAACAAGTATTTTTGATTGATATCAAATCATTATTAAATCATTTTATCTATGGAAATACTGGCCAGGCCAGTACTTAAACCAAGTCGGGGGAATAAACCTTTCGTACAAAATAAAAGAAGTAGGGTATTTTTCTATTGGGGATATCCGTTTCGAATCATTATCTAAATTGAATTCCTGATCCAATTTCTTCTTAAAATTTTTTCTTATCTTATATTTATATTTCTTATCTTATATTTATATTATATATATATATATTACTTTATTGATATTACTTTATTGTTCTTTTTATATTATATATCTTTATTCTTTTTTTCTTTATACTTTATTTTTTTCTTTATACTTTATAATACTTTATACTTTATAATAATAATATAATAATTAATATAATAATAATATTTTTTTTTATTTATTTATAATTTTATTTATTTATAATATAAATATTATAAATAAATATAAATATTAATAAAAGAATATATAAAAAAAATAGATAAATAAAAAAGGAAAACGAAGGTTTTTATCAATCTTTACTTCACGTGTCACATCACATAAAAAACTTTCCATTTTTAAATGGGGATGCGGAGAGATGGCTGAGTGGACTAAAGCGGCGGATTGCTAATCCGTTGTACGAGTTTTTCGTACCGAGGGTTCGAATCCCTCTCTCTCCGCTTCTTCTGATTACTTGAGACTTTCGAATTCGAAGGAATTTCGATCCCTTGATTTTCTCATAGGTAAATGTATGGAATACATAAAATCATAAGAAAAAATTTCGAAAAAGCAGGAAAAACTAAAAATATCTTTTTTTTATTCCTCACGTCCAGGATTACGCTCTGGATCATTAGATAAAAATCCGAAGATGAAGAGAGAAATAAAGAATATCACTACTGTATAAACGAATAGTTTGAGAGTAAGCATTACACAATCTCCAAGATCTTTTTTTTTTTTAAGGTAATAGATTACTTATTTTTTACCACATACACTATTTTGTTTTGACATGACACCCCCAAAAAAATGAAGTGTTTTTTGAAAAGAAAGTCATTTTCACGAATTTCTTTGGAATAAGATTTTTATTCCTTCGTTATCAAAAATTTCTTGTCATATGATTAGGTATTGTAGGCAACCTAATAAAATCTTTGCTCACTGTAAGGTTAGAACGAGGAAATAAGCTGATCAAAATTCATCGCCGCGGTTATTCAATATACAAGAATTTCTATTTTTGAATCGAGGGTTCATAATGTAAGACTTATCTGGTCTTATCAATTTTTCGAATTTTTATTTATCGAATAAATCATGAATTTAGCAGAGTATTAAATCATCGAAAACTTACAGCAGCTTGCCAAACAAAGGCTAAGAGAAAAAAAAGTACAGGTATGACAGGCATAACATCTACGATTGGATTTAAAAAGGCATAAGCTTCGGGCAATTTGGCGAAGAAAAAACTACTCGAATAAAAGACAGAATTAAGACAGATACAGATTAAACTAAAGATATTAAGCATAACAAAATTTCGTTCTTGTAGATTAGATAATTTTATTCTGATTGAGTTTTTTTTATAAGGGAAAAAAAGACAAGTCAAAAAATCTTTCTTTTTCTTCGAACTCTCCCAAATAAAAATAAATCCTTCCTTCCATTCTCAAATGAGAATACAAGGAATTCCATTTTCATACAATATCTTAACTGAATTCCATGTAATGATCAATGAATTTTTTTGATTCTATATCTACATGTGTTGAATCCTAGCAACAATATATCCCCAATGTATTTATTTTATTTTTATTGGGTTGGGATTGACGAATAACCAATACCAATATTAATGTTTATTAGTGTCGAATAGAAATTCAAAATGGGGCGTGGCCAAGCGGTAAGGCAGCGGGTTTTGGTCCCGTTACTCGGAGGTTCGAATCCTTCCGTCCCAGATCGTTTACATCAGAAACGAAAGATGGGATCACATTGTATCCCACATGAAACATAAAATTGTTAACGAGAACAATCTTTTGTTCTGAATTCTAAGAATCATTCCTAGAATCATATTTTTTCTTTCATTTGGTTTCTCACAAACGTAATCAAGTGAGAAATGTGGGTGGAAATAAATATCTTTTTTTTTATTCAAAAAAGAAATTCTGGGTTTATCATTCACATTCAGGATCACATTCGGGATATGCTCGTACTACTTAATATTCATGTTAAAGTTAGCTACTTATGAAAACTTTATGTCCCATATCTATGAAATGTCAATTCTCACATGAAGCATTCTGAATCGAAATGTGAATGAAAGAAAGGCCTCTTTATTCCCTTACCAAGGGTAAAATAAAAAATCCTAAAGTAAATAAATGGGGTATCCCAATTCCACAGTCTATGTGGAGACTAAAGAGTAGGGAGTTTTTGGTACTAATTTCATCACTGGTCTTAAAACTTCTAAAGCTGGTGTGGGAAAAAAATAGTAAAAACGAATTGAACCGGACCCCATTTTTTTGTATTTTATCTGGTTCATCTTATATCTTATCCGGTTCAAATGAATAATTGTAAATCAATGTAATGTAGCGATTGGGGGGAAATTCGTATATTGCATCTACTTGACTTTATGGAATTGATGGAAAAGAAAAATTCTTGAACCTGAAGTAAAAAAAAATCTGTATTGTATAAAATCAAAAAGTTTTATTAATAATTGATTTTTTTCCGGGATTGCAAATCTATTAATATTAATAGTTTATTTGTTCGAGAAAAATGGATCCTTCATGATTGATCGTCCCGAACAATCTTTTTAAGATGTAAAAAAGTCTTAAGCAAACTTATTTATTCGTCTTTTTTAGAAATATGTTTCATTCATATGATAGAATATAGAGTTAAATAAATTTGATCCTTGCTGAGCCTTCCCCGGATAAATAATTATCTATCCATAGATAGATAGATAGAAAGTATGTACTATTATATACCGGTATACACACACCGGTTGAGCCAATGACTATTCATGATTCCATATTGAATCAATTACATACCGGTTTGAAATAAAATTAGAGGAATGTTATGGTAAAACTTCGTTTGAAACGATGTGGTAGAAAGCAACGTGCGACTTGAAGGAAATGATCGGCTGTGGATTCTTACATCCACCATTTTCTATAGGAATGAAGATGCTCTTGGCTCGACATAGTTTGTTCTGCTCTGTTAGGAACCTAGTTTGTGTTCGGTTGCCTAATTTGTGTTCGGTTGTAAGTAAATAGTACATGATGGAGCTCGAGCAGAAAGGATTGATTCCTTTATCAGGGGGAAGAATCTAGGGTTAGTAACTATCAATAAGTTAGACCAACTTTGTAAGTATATCCTCAATATATAAATCGAAAGGTTAAAAAAATAGAAAAATAAAAGAAGTTTGAAAAAAAAAAAGTAAAATTTTTCAGAATTGGTAAAACTATTTCGATCAAAAGTGTATCACAAGGGAATCCCCCGTTCATATTCTATTTCTATAGTATAGAAAAAGATAACAACAAAAAAAAGGTATGTTGCTGCTCTTTTGAAAGGAGTAAGGATCACCGAAGTAATGTCTAAACCCAATGATTTCACAAAGCAAAGAAAATGGATTCCGGAACAAGTAAACACTATTTTCAATTGTCTCAACAATTGAATCAGAATGAGGAATAAAAATAGATTCGAGATGAGACAAACAAAAGAGGTTAGAGACGGCTCAATAAATGTCTAAGGGTTTCCCTTCGAACTCTGTCAGAATTACCCAACTTGAGTTATGAGTACGAATGAGATTTCTTTTTTTTCTGTTTCTGTAAGGAAGAATAAAAAAACGACTCAAATCATAGTCTAATTTATGATTTTATGGATCCATTTGTCATTACATTATATACATATACAGAAATTTAGAATCCTTTTTTCTCGAGCCGTATGAGGAGAAAACCTCCTATACGTTTCTAGGGGGGGCATTGTTTATTTACATCTATTCCAATGAGTCATCTACCGAATCGTTGCAATTGATGTTCGATCCCGAAGAGAAGGAAGAGATCTTAGAAAAGTAGGTTTTTACGATCCGATAAAGAATCAAACTTATTTAAATGTTCCTGTTATTCTATATTTCCTTGAAAAAGGTGCTCAACCTACGAGAACTGTTTGTGATATTTTAAGGAAAGCAGAATTATTTCAAGAAAGAACTTCGATTCGAGGTAATTGTAATTAAAGTAAAAAAACAAAATTAATAAATAAAAAAAGGGGGGGGGGGGGGTCACTAGTATATATCTTTGTGTAATTATTTACACACAATTTGCCTTTTTCTTGCTGTATTCATACTTAATTTACTTTTTTTTGTTCGTTGCGGGAATCCACCAACAAACAAGGGGTTAATCTTGCTTATTGTACCTCTATTGATTGAATAAACCCGAGATTTTTTCTTTACTTTACATCTTTCGTATTTTTTTCATCCAAATTTCTTATTTATGTTTATGTTGTGCCAATCCAACACAAGTCCTTATTTGATTTACTTAAATTTCTTTTCTTAACATTGGATCCATATTGACAATGGTGCATCGAAGAAATATAATTCGATCGTAGATAAATAGATCCGTTTATCTCCACCCCATATTGGTTTTTTCTTTCATTCCCTTCAGTCAAATGATGGGTTTGCCCTGCCGATTTACTGGCATACAAGATGTATTTTCTTAACAAAAAAGAAAAGAAAATTGATAAAAAAAATGGTGGTTTGTCACAATTTTGACATCTCTATTGGGAATCAGTTGTTGTTTAATCCGATCTGTCCATTTTGGTATTTTGGTGTTTTTAATTGATCAACAAAAACAAATTTTTCTTTTCGATTTGTTCTAGTTCAATGTTTTGACGGGGTCGTGCAGTGCAATTCAATTGATTTTTTTATTTTGACCGTATTTACATATATCCTATTTATTTAATTTTTAATTTTTATTCGGGTTGCTAACTCAACGGTAGAGTACTCGGCTTTTAAGTGCGACTATGATCTTTTACACATTTGGATGAAGCAACAGATTCGTCCAGACTATTGGTAGAGTCTATAAGACCACGACTGATCCTCAAAGGTAATGAATGGAAAAAACAGCATGTCGTAATAAAATATTATAATTTTATTATTTATTATTATTTATATTATTTAATTATTATTTAATTTATTTTATTATTTAATTAATTATTTAATTAAATATTATTAATTAAATATAAATATTATTTAATTTAATTTGAATTTTTAATTCAAGTTTAAAGTTTAATTAAATTTAAAGTTGAATTTTTAATTAAAGTAAAGTAGAACTTTGAGTTTATCCTTACCGGATCGTTATTACAATTTTTTTTTCTTTTTGGAAGTGAAAAAAAAAATTCACATTTACAGTTAGGTCTAGTGAATAAATGGATAGAGCCCTATGGGTCTAATTCTGGTGAAATAAAAAGCAACGAGCTTTTGTTCTTAATTTGAATGATTACCCTATCTAATTAGACGTTAAAGATAGATTAGTGCCTGATGCGGGAAAGGGTGGGTTCTTCTGTGAGTGGACCATTGATTTTCTTTCTTTTTTTTTTTAATGAATCCTAATTATTCTTTGTTATGGGTTGGAGACAGATGTGTAGAAGAAACAGTATACTGATAAAGAGAATTTATTCCAAAGTCAAAAGAGCGATCGAGTTGCAAAAATAAAGGATTTTTGACCCTCTTGTAATTATAACGAACATAAACCGATTGGATAGAAAAGGAGAGGAAAAAGATCTGTTGATTGGACTCCACTGTTTCCTTTGTTTGCGGGATATATATTTTTTTCTTACTGTAATTATATACATAATACATACCCCGTTCTGACCATATTGCACTATGTATCATTTGATAACCTAAAAAATTAAATAGGTCCCGCCTCTGGTTCAAGTAGAAATGTAAATGGAAGAATTACAAGGATATTTAGAAAAAGATAGATCTTGGCAACAACACTTTCTATATCCGCTTCTCTTTAAGGAGTATATTTACACATTTGCTCATGATCGTGGTTTAAATGGTTCGATTTTTTACGAATCCACGGAAATTATTGGTTATGACAGTAAATATAGTTCATTACTTGTGAAACGCTCAATTATTCGAATGTATCAACAGAATTATTTGATTTATTCGGTTAATGATTCTAACCAAAATCGATTCGTTGGGCACAACAATTTTTTTTATTTTCATTTTTTTTATTCTCAGATGATATTGGAAGGTTTTGCAGTCATTGTGGAAATTCCATTCTTGCTGCGATTAGTATCTTTCCTCGAAGAAAAAAAAATACCAAAATCTCAGAATTTGAATTTACGATCTATTCATTCAATATTTCCCTTTTTGGAGGACAAATTATCGCATTTAAATTATGTGTCAGATATACTAATACCTTATCCCATCCATCTAAAAATCTTGGTTCAAATCCTTCAATTCTGGATCCAAGATGTTCCTTCTTTACATTTATTGCGATTCTTTCTTCACGAATATCATAATTGGAATAGTCTTATTACTCCGAATAATTCTATTTTTCTTTTTTCAAAAGAAAATAAAAGACTATTTCGGTTCCCATATAATTTTTATGTATCTGAATGCGAATTTGTATTAGTTTTTCTTCGTAAACAATCTTCTTATTTACGATTAACATCTTCTG